CACTTTGGGAATTCCAACCATTTCTTTAATCGATACAAATTGTAATCCCGATCTCGCGGATATTTCTATTCCAGCAAATGATGACGCTATAGCTTCAATTCGATTCATTCTTAACAAATTATTATTTGCAATTTGTGAGGGTCGTTCTAGCTATATACAAAATTCTTGATTAATAATAAGATAAATAAATCAAAATTTTTTTGAGGGAGGGGCTACCTGTATTTCGATTTATAAAATCGGTTACTACTCCTGAATCATACAAAAGAAAAAGAGATAAAAAACTGGGGATATTGTGTGATTAGTTTAGTTGGTATCCAAAACTAAAATATAAAATTAAAGTAAATTTAAGTAAAAGGGGGGGATCTTGAATCAAAATAATTTAAAGTTCTTATTTCTGTCAGAGGGCAATATGAATGTTTTATCATGTTCCATCAACACACTAATAAAAGAAGGGTTATATGAGATATCTGGGGTCGAAGTAGGCCAACATTTCTATTGGCAAATAGGGGGTTTCCAAGTACATGCCCAAGTCCTTATTACTTCTTGGGTTGTAATTGCTATCTTATTAGGTTCTGCAGTTATAGCGGTTCGCAATCCCCAAACCATTCCAACTGATGGCCAAAATTTCTTTGAATTTGTCCTTGAATTCATTCGAGACGTGAGTCAAACCCAGATTGGAGAAGAATATGGTCCATGGGTTCCCTTTATTGGAACCCTGTTTTTATTTATTTTTGTTTCTAACTGGTCAGGAGCCCTTTTACCGTGGAAAATTATCCAGTTACCTCAAGGGGAGTTAGCAGCACCAACGAATGATATAAATACGACGGTTGCTTTAGCTTTACTCACATCAGTAGCCTACTTTTATGCGGGTCTTAGCAAAAAAGGATTAGGTTATTTCAGTAAATACATTCAACCAACTCCAATTCTTTTACCCATTAACATCTTAGAAGATTTTACAAAACCCCTATCACTTAGTTTTCGACTTTTCGGAAATATATTAGCCGATGAATTAGTAGTTGTTGTTCTTGTGTCTTTAGTACCTTTAGTTGTTCCTATACCTGTAATGTTCCTTGGATTATTTACAAGCGGGATTCAAGCTCTCATTTTTGCCACTTTAGCTGCGGCTTATATAGGTGAATCTATGGAGGGTCATCATTAACTTTTTTTATTCGTTTTTAGGTTAGACCAATTATAGAATAGTTGGTTTACGTTATGTAAGAAACACTTGTATATGTGATATTTGATATTGACTAGGTATATATGAGTTAAAGATCTATATAATCTGTCCCACTACTTTTTTGAATTTCGGTTTAGATAGGGATTCGATTATAAGTTCTTCCTTTTTATCTGTGAATTGGCTGAAAAAAAAAACGATAAAAAAAGAACGAAGAATTCAAAGAATGGTTCACAAAAAAGAATGGCATAAAAAAGTCGTATATATATATTATGCATTTTTAAAAATCCCGCGGATAGGAACTAATATCAAAGTAATTCTTTGATGCAATAATATTATTAAATTAGTTCAATTTAAGTTTTTGGTTATTTTGACTGGATGAATCTTAGCGATGACTTAATTATAATTAAGTCCTAAGTCATTGGATGATTGTATCATTAACTATTTCTTTATTTTGGTGTGAGGAACTTATCATGAATCCACTGATTTCTGCTGCTTCGGTTATTGCTGCTGGGTTGGCTGTTGGGCTTGCTTCTATTGGACCTGGAGTTGGTCAAGGCACAGCTGCGGGTCAAGCTGTCGAAGGTATCGCGAGACAACCTGAGGCAGAAGGAAAAATACGAGGTACTTTATTGCTTAGTTTGGCTTTTATGGAAGCTTTAACAATTTATGGCCTGGTTGTAGCATTAGCGCTTTTATTTGCGAATCCTTTTGTTTAATCCTATAAATACGAAAATTCTGGATTTTTTTTCGTAGTTTTTTTTAATTCTATCAAGATTTAACTCCTACAATTATTCGTTGAGACAACAATCCTTGGGAAGGACTAATTTGAGGATGGGGAATTAGTACATCGATTCGCTTTCTTCCTTCCCCTTATTCTTTTAGTTCAATGTAAACTTTTTTTTTAAGGAGTGCTGCGAAAAACAGAGTTTTTTTGAAATTGCCATAAAACTTGGTCTCAAATTCTAGCTTAATTCTAATTAAGTCTCATTATTATTATTGAAAATTAAAATTTTTTGAAAATACATTTGTAAATAGAATAGGCTTTTTATTCTGTTTACAAATATCCAAAAAGGTAAATTAAATTAAATTTTATTTTTATAAAAAAAAAAAAAAGAATAAAAAAAAGGACAGAGTTCTTTTTTTATAGTTTAGCTAGAAGAGGAGATTATATGAAACATTTAACCGATTCTTTCGTTTACTTGGGTCACTGGCCATCTGCCGGGAGTTTCGGGTTTAATACCGATATTTTAGCAACAAATCCAATAAATCTAAGTGTAGTCTTCGGTGTATTGATCTTTTTTGGAAAGGGAGTGTGTGTGAGTT